ACTCTATAGAGTAGTCTGGGGTTATAAATTTCTAATAACTATATAGAATCGATAGCTAGAATAGAATAACTAATTAAATTTAAAACTTTATATTTATAAGGAATTCTAGAATATAGAAAATTTTTTCTATATTCTATATTTACTATTTAATTATTTATATATAGCGATAGCGGGTAGCGGGAATCGAACCCGCATCGTTAGCTTGGAAGGCTAGGGGTTATAGTCGACGTTGATTCATCATCTTTTACGTCTCTAATTCAAAACCGAACATGAAACTTTAGTTTCATTCGGCTCCTTTATGGAATAGGGAAATTTTCGATCCATAACATCTATATTAGCCTCTCGGTTTTAATGGATTAAAAAAATGTGCTTTCTAGATGATCCCTCTAGATGCTCTCTTTAAATTCTAAATGAGGGGTTTTATTTTAATAATCTTTCTAGTTACTTCGTTCTCTATTTCTATTTGAAAGAATCCTCAGGAAAAGGATTTTGTTTCCAACGATCTAAAATAAGATCTCGATGACTATAGTAAACCAAAGTCATCAATTAATACTTAATTTGAATTTGATTTTGCTTCCATTTTTTTTTGACTAAAAAAAAAAAACAATTGAAGATTTAGTTACGATTATAAATAGACTTTTCTATCTTTATCCATAGATCCTTTACTTATACTTATTTACTTATTCAATTAGAAGTCTTAATCCAATTTTTCAAAAATTATGTTTCGTAATCTCATAATCCAATTTTTTTTTTTTCAATTTCTAATTGATTCTTCGATCTAAATTACGAGAATGTATATTCTTCCTTGAATTTTTCATTGAGAGGAAAAAGATTAAATTCTTTTATTTAATTTAATTTTACGAAATAAAGTTTTTGATCGGAATATGAACCGAAGTAGCCCTTAACTATTAGGATTAATAGAACGAATCACACTTTTACCACTAAACTATACCCGCTACAATGGGATTATTGTCTATAAATAACCCTTTTGTCGAGTAAGAGTATGGAGGATAGGATCCTAAACGAATCATCATCAAAATTACAGTGTTAATATATTGTATCTCTTCAGGGAACCCAACGAGATTCGAAAAAGGAAGACTCATTAATTGAATTCTATATCATTCGTATAGAATTTGATTCTCTATCATACGCGTGGAAATAGTTCTACTTAGAATTGTTTTTCTTTCAATAAGAACTCGTTTTGTTTTTGAATCAAAAAGAGAATTTTGTTGACTCCAATTGGTTGGAACAAAAAGGTATCGGTGGGTTCGTGGAAATAGAAAGGGACTTTTCGGGCGAAATTCAAAAGGTCTGTGCTTTTCTATTTTTATTTTTCTAAATCGAATTTTTCAATTATAAATTTCGAATTGATTGTATAAATCAAATCGAAGAAGTTTTCTTATTTTTTATATCTTATAGCAATCAATATTTGATTTTATATTGATTGCTATAAGATATAAAAAATATTGATTAGTTGATTGGAATATTGAGTTGGAGATATCTTTTTAATCCCTAACTTGACTTTATTTATCTAATTTATTTAAATGATATTTTTTAGTAGATCTTGCTTTTTTTAGGGATTCATTTATTTAGGAATTCATTTAGATCTAAATGAATATTATTTAGGTACGTTTAAAAATTCTATACTTTCTAGATGAAATATGCATATTTCATCTAGAAAGTATAGATAGTATAGATATAGAATAACTAGAAAATTTTTGTCTTTTATATTTTCATTTCTATATCTCTATTTAAAATTGTAATTTAAAACATTTAATCTGTTATATTCTATACAATATGTTATATATTAATATATAATATATTTATATGTCATATATTAAATTATGTACATTAACCATATAAAAGAAAAAGGAATAGAATTTCCTAAAAATAAATAAATATAAATAAAGGAATTTCAAAATAATGAAGAGAGATAAAAAAAGAGAAAAGGAATTTTCCTTTTCAAGTCTTCCTTCTTATGAAATAGAAATAGTGGATAAAAATAGTAATTACTCCTTTTTCAATTCGGAGAGGTGGCTGAGTGGACTAAAGCGTCGGATTGCTAATCCGTTGTACGAGTTATTCGTACCGAGGGTTCGAATCCCTCTCTTTCCGGTTGCATTGATTGCTTGATATTTTTTTTTTATCTTTCAAATTTCTCGAATCTTTTTACTTTGATTTAATAGTTAAATTAAAGATGTAAAAAAGATGAAATTCCGAGAACATGCAAAAATCAAACAAAAAAGTAAGAAAAAATCTTATTGTTATGTTATTCTTCACGTCCAGGATTACGCCCCGGATCATTAGATAAAAATCCGAAGATGAAGAGCGAAACAAAGAATATCACTATTGTATAAACAAAGAGTTTGAGAGTAAGCATTAAAAAATCTCCAATTTTTTTTTTAATAAAAGAAAATAGAGAATCTATTTTCTTTTATTTTATATTACAAAAAAGATTTTCAAACCACACAATGAAGCACTTTTTACACGGCGAAAGGAGTTTTTATAAAAAAAAAATTAGAATTTGCATAAGAATCGAATTTTTTATTACAAAAAATTTGCTTTCATATTTACTATTCTATATTGCGGCAGACTCCAATAAATAAATTGGCCCTCTCGTTCAAGGGACTGGAAAAAAATCAGAATCAGGAGATAGCGTGATCCAGATTTCTTGCGCCTAGACTCTATACAATAACTTCAATGTTTGAATTTGAATTGCTAAATTTTTTTTTTCTCGAATAAATCGAAGACAATCTGAAAGATCTTATCGAAAACTTACAGCAGCTTGCCAAACAAAGGCTAATAGAAAAAAGAATACAGGGATTACTGGCATAAAATCTATGATTGGATTCAAAAAAGCATAGGCTTCGGGCAATTTTGTGAAGAAAAGGCTGCTTGAATAAAGGGCAGAATTAAAACAGATACAAATAAAACTAAAAAAATTAAGCATAACAAATATTTTGTTTTTAAAGATAATTCGATTTTGACTGAGTTATTAATTATGAATATTTCATATTTTTTTGATAACAAAATTTCCGAAAAAAAAAAAAAATAAGATTAAAAGTAAAGTAAGGCAGACAAAAAATCCGTCTTTAAACTTATCCAATCTAAAATCTTTTCATTTTCAAAAAAAAAAAAAAAAAAGAATAGAATAAATCCTTAAATCCTATTTTCCTACAATATCTTAATTGAATTATATATTATGATCAATAAATTGATCTTAATTCTATATCTACACATAGGAAAATCCGAATAAGAAACTTAATCTATTCTATTTTCTAGCGATTTCGGTAGAAATTGACGAAAAATCAATATCAATATTAGTTTTTATTAGTATTGAATAAAAACCTAAATGGGGCGTAGCCAAGTGGTAAGGCAGCGGGTTTTGGTCCCGCTATTCGGAGGTTCGAATCCTTCCGTCCCAGAGCATATCCAGAATATTAAATAAAAATTGTTTTTGTTTTTTTGAACAACCTTGAATTTATTGATTATTGCATTTTTGATTTAAGAGTGAAATTCTTGTTTCTTTTTTTTTTTTTTTGAATAACTTTTCTAGGTATAAAATTTTTTTCTTATGACGATAACCCGGTCTTAGTTTTATTCCTAATATTGATATTGATTTTTATTCTTAATACGAATAGAATATTCGAATTGTATATCAAATAATATTGATAAATATCAATAAAATATTCATGCAATAGATCATACAATAGGTCATACAATAGATCGTACAATAAAATAGGGTATTTGAAATGAATTTTTTCTGATACTGTTTCATTTTCAGAAAGTATCCAAGAGAAGTTCAAAATTGAGATTACTATCTATGTACTGGTTCAACCAATGACTATTCACGATTCCATAATAGAATAATCAATTACATACCGGTTCAAAATTCACGGAATATTATGATAAAACTTCGTTTGAAGCGATGTGGTAGAAAGCAACGTGTGACTTGAAGGACATGATTGGCTGTGGATTTGTCTATCCAACCTATTTTATATTTATAGTATAATGAAATGAAGGTGCTTTTGGCTCGACATCATTTGTTCTGTTAGACTAGAACTTTCATTTCTTGTTGATTTGTAATGGAAATAGTACATGATGGAGCTCGTGTAGAAAGTTTTTATTTTTTCTCTAAGGTAAGAATCCACGGTTAGTGCCAATCAATAAGTTAGAAAAACTTCGTAAGTATCTTTTCTGTATTCTATAGAAAAATTAAGAATTGAAAGAGTCTAATTCGAACAAGTTTTAAATCCACGACACGAAAGAAAAATTGTAGGAATTGAGCACATTCTTTTGATCAAAAAAAGTCTATGACGCGGAAATCAATCATTAGCATTAGTCCGGTTCTTAAATAGAAAAGAAAGAAATCACAAAACAAAAAAGGGTATGTTGCTGCCATTTTGAAAGGATTAAAGATCCGCAAGTAATGTCTAAACCTAATGATTCATGGCAAAGATAAAGTATGCTGGAACAAGTTAATACCGTTGTTCAATTGTATCAACAATTAGACTGAAGAATAAAAATAGATTCTATAGATTCTAAAGAAGCCAAACAAAAAGAAAGGGAATTAGAGATCACTTAATAAATAAAATGGCCTAAGGAGTTGTCTTGGAGCTATTTGAAAGTTATCTAATTTGAGTTGGGGAGTTCGAATGATTTTGTTTTCTTTTTTGTCAAACAAAAGTAAGAATAAAAAAGATGGAAATAATAGTCTAGAACCATTTATCGAATCGTTGCAATTGATGTTCGATCCCGAGGGGAGGGGCGAGATCTTCAGAAAGTGGGTTTTTATGATCCGATAAAAAAGAAAATATATTTCAATATTAATATTCCTGCTATTTTATGTTTCTTTGAAAAAGATGTTCAACCTACAGGAACTGTTCAAGATATTTTAAAGACAGCGCGGATTTTTCCGGAAACAAAATTTTGCCTTAATTAAATGAAAGGGAATTTACTTAATGAAATGAAAAAAGAAGGTGTCGTTAATATAAATACATATATGCTTTAATAGAATTTTTCTCCACTATCCCCCTCTTTTTTTCTATTCTACTCTAATGTAGACTGATTGATTTTTTTCTTTTTATTGATTCTATTCTGTTCTTTGTTGTGTATTTTCCCTTTTCAACATATTTATATTGACAACAGTGTATCACCTAAATATAATCCGATTTGAGTAACGATATTTTTTGTGCGACTTTTTTATCGTTGTTTTTCTTCATTCAAATCATAAAATTGTTTGATTTGTTATGAGAGATAGAAAATCATTTTTGATGTATAGAAAAATATATATATATAAATAGAAAGATATATAAAGATAAAGTGTGTTATTTAAAATCTTTAAATCAAATGTTATATAGAATTGAATAATCTATAATCCATAGAAAAAAGAAAAAGAAATAGGTTGTTTTTTATTTTCTTTCTATTTTCATTTTTCATTCGATCCGCTCTTTTCTTTTATGTTGTTCATAATCCCTTAGAAATTTTTTTATTTCATTTCGTGTTCATTTTATAGGTAGTTTAATGTTTTGAGTGTAGCGTGCGACTCAATTTCTTTATTTTATTTATTTTTTATTTGATTTCTTTTTTTTATTCCGATTGTATCAACATAAACTCGTTTTTTTAGGGTTGCTAACTCAACGGTAGAGTACTCGGCTTTTAAGTGCGGCTAATGTCTTTTACACATTTGTATGAAAAAAAGATTCGTCAATACCATTGGTATAGTTTGTAAGACTACGACTGATCCTGAAAGGAATAAATGGAAAAAACAGCATGTCGTATCAATGAGGAATTCTGATACTGTTTCATTTTCCAAAATTGGTTCCAAACCCTTGTTTGAATTATGGGGCGGAAGATAAACAAATGAATTCAAAATTGGGTCAATTGAGTAAATGGATAGAGCTTTAGGCTTCAATTAAAATGAATTAGAGGGAAATAAAAAAGCAACGAGCTTCTTTTCTTAATTTGAATAATTATCCAATCTAATTGTACGTTAAAAATATATTAGTAAGTACCCAATGCGGGAAAGGTAAAGGCTTTTTCATGAGCATATTTTCGATTTTTTTTTAATGAATCCTAACTATTATATATTCTCCACTAGGAGGAGGATGAATATGTAGAAGAAAGAGTATATTGATAAATTTTTCCAAAATCACAAGAGCGATTGACTTGAAAAAGTAAAGGATTTCTAATTCTATTTTTCTATTTTAATGAACATAAATCAATTTGGTGCAAAAAAAAAGAGACGATAGAAAATCCGTTGAAGAGTTTCCCTGTTTTCGAGGTACCCATTCTTTTCTTATTATCTTACTTTGTTTTTACTCTATCGCACTATGTATTATTGACTACCAAAAAATCCCGTATCCTTGCTTTAATCAAATCGACTTCAAAAAATGGGGGAACAGGAATATCAAAGATATTTAGAACTAGATCGATCTCGAAAAAATGACTTCCTATACTCACTTATCTTTCAGGAGTATATTTATACACTTGCTCATGATCATGGTTTAAATGGAAATAGATCTATTTTATTGGAAACTGTAGGTTATGACAATCAATTTAGTTTCCTAATTGTAAAACGGTTAATTATTCGAATGTATCAACAGAATCATTGGATTATTTCAGCTAATGAGTCTACCAAAAATCGATTTTTTAGATCCAACACTAAGTTGTATTATCAAATAATATCGGAGGGGTTTGAAATTATTGTAGAAATTCCATTTTCCCTACGATTCGAACCTTCTTTAGAAAATTCAGAAATAGTCAAATTTCATAATTTACGATCAATTCATTCAATATTTCCCTTTTGCGAGGATAAACTTCCACATTTAAATTATGTGTCAGATGGTTTAATACCTTATCCCATTCATCTAGAAAAATTAGTTCAAACAATTCGCTACTGGATGAAGGATCCTTCTTTTTTGCATTTATTAAGACTCTTTCTTCATGAGTATTGGAGTTGGAACAGTCCCCTTTTTCCAACAAAGGAAAAAACTTTTTCCTTTGTTGGAAAAAGACATTTAAGATTATTTGTATTTTTCTATAATTCCTATGTATATGAATACGAATCCATTTTCTTTTTTTTTTGTATCCAATCCTTTCATTTACGATCAACATTTTTTCAAGTTCTTATTGAACGAATATATTTTTATGTAAAAGTGGATAATTTTACTGAAGTTTTTGCTAATGGTTTTCAAACCACCCTACAGTTGTTCGAGGATCCTAACATGCATTATGTTAGATATCAAGGAAAATGCATTTTTGCTTCAAAGGGTACGCCTCTTCTGATAAAAAAATGGAAATATTACTTTATTAATTTATGTCAATGTCATTTTTATGTGTGGTTTCAACCCGAACAGATTTTTAGAAACCCATTATCAAAGCATTTTCTTGACTTTGTGGCTTATTTTTCAAGTGTCCAACGAAATCCTTCAGTGGTACGAAGTCAAATGCTACAAACTTCATTTATAATAGATAATACTATGAAGAAACTCGATACAA